CTCTCGGATAGAGTATTAGAACGGAAAGATCCATTAGATAATGAACTATTGGTTCTAAACCATCTCTGGCGATGAATCAACAATTCGAAGTGCTTTTCTTGCGTATTCTTGATGAACCAGCGTTTATATATAGATGTAGGAGGATTTGTTTGGGAAGCAATAAGCCCCTTTGACATCTCTTCATCTGCAAAGAATTCTCGACGTGAAAACACAGAGACAGAGGGCTGATCTTTGAATAGGGAAAAGAATGGATCCGCAGGGTCCCAAATGAATTGGCTTGTTCGAAAAAAGCCTTGTTCTTTGGAAGATCTATCTCGTGTCTGGTACTGCATGGTTCCACTCTGCAAGAACTCCGAATCATTCTCTTGAAGCTCATCCTCTTTATGATAAATGATCCATTTGCCCCGAAATGACCCAGTCCAATAGGGAAATCCCAATTCAGTGGGCCTTTCGATACAATCAAATAGATTGCCACAAGGGCGCCATATTCTAGGAGCCCAAACTATGTGATTGAATAAATCCTCCTCTATCTGTTGCGGATCGAGAGCCCCTTCCCCTTCTTCAAACTCCGATTCGTATTTTTCATATAGAAATCTCTGATCAACGATAGAACAAGATCCATTTTGCATCATATCTAACTGATTCCTTGGTTCGGACCGAAGAAGTAATGTAACTCGATTATTATCAAACTGACTGCAATATTTTTCTGTCCGTGAGGATCCCGCCAGAGCCAGAGCGCCTTCTACTTCTAATAGTAATAATAGTAATAGGCCATGAACTAGATCAGAATCATTCTCAACGAATCCATAAGAAGTGATCCAATTTTTTTCATCGTGTCTGGATGAAGACCAAAGATCTTGAGCGACCGATCCGGCAGAACAACTCAAAAGATAAAGAAGTATCGTTAATTTCTTCATGCTCGTTCCAAGTTCGAAGTACCATTTGTACAAATAAGAATCCCCTCCCTTACATGATTTCTTCTTCATATAGATAGAGATAGGATCTATGGGGCAATTACTTAGAAGTACATTTTGTGTAACAGCCCTTCCTATCTGATAGAAAAGGATCCCATGATCCTGAACCGATCTTATCTGGGATCGAAAATCCCAAGTTTTTCTATGAAGAGCTGATCTAATTGTATTAGTTTCTATAATGGATTTCTTCTGTGTAATACTAATTGATAGGGCCTCATTGATAAGTGCTACAAGATCTCGCGCATTGGAATCCATGGTTATGGACCCGAATCCGTTAGTATGGAACATCTTCTTTTCCAAGTGAAATCCCCTAGTATATGAAAGAATGAAAAAGTGCTTTCGTTGTTGTGGAAGAAGAAGCCTTCGTATCTTAATGCATGTATTTAATTTATTCGGAGCTATTAGAGCGGGATCCACTTTTTGGGGAATATGAGTCGAAGCAATAACAAGAATCTTTCCAGTGGAACATCTTTCACAATCCCTGGAGAGATAGTTCTCTAATAGACCGAGGGATAAGTAATTCGACTCATTCACATGCAGATCATGAATGTTTGGAATCCAGATTATGCAAGGAGACATTGCTTTTGCTAATTCGAATTGAAGGGTGATATCAAATCGGTCTATTTTCGGCGTCATATACATAGTTAGCACATTCGTCATAGTTAGCAGCTCCGTATCAATATCAAGGTCATCATCAATATTGCTATCGTCACTATCATCAATATTGCTATCGTCACTATCATCAATATTGCTATCGTCACTATCATCAATATTGCTATCGTCACTATCATCAATATCGATATCATCAATAAGATAACCTTTAGGTTTGTCATCCAGGAACTTGTTCGGAAATACCGTAATGAAAGGAACATAGGAGTTTGTCGCTAGGTATTTGACCAAACAGGATCGTCCAGTTCCTATAGAACCTATCACTAAAATACCTCTAGAAGGGGATAGGGCTAAGCGGAGCGAAAAGGGTTTTCCATGAGGAGATGGGGAATGAAAACTATTAGCCCCACACGAGGTTTGTGAATAAGTGATTGTCTGATAATGAGCAAGGAATATCCGTCTTTCTGCTAAACAGGATCTATTGAACTCATAATTCATTAGATCCTTTTGATGAATGTCAACTAAGTATCGTAAGGAAATTGATCCCGGTTGTTCAATCATTTGATAACCAGAGTCATTCTTTGAGAAATGATCACTATGAGTCAGACTCAATAGAATTTGATCAATCCTTTTTTCTGTCGTTAAGGTGGAGAACTGAACCAAGAATTCTCTTTCTTCATCATCAATCGAATCACTGTTCGCGACCCAGAATTCTATTTTATCATCAATCCAATCACCGTTCACGTTTTTTCTTTTTCTTATCAATGAATAGATCTCTTTACTTGTACGACTTAGATGTCTCGTATTTCTCGAAAAAATGATTCGATTGATGGGATTTGGTATGATACTTACAAGATCGATGAGATTGATCTTCCAATATTTCTTCTTAGAACGTATTGATTTGACCCCATAAGCGG